AAATAATATGAGACTCGAAATGAAAGTACCCTTCTCGCATACATTCCCCATTACGTTGTCGGAACAAAAATATTGCATGTATCAATATGGATGGAAATATTTAGTACATGAAATAGCGATTTGCTAGATATATAAATAGATATATAAGATATAACTAATAAAACGGATCTTGTGTTCTGGAATTGGAATCAAAGAAAGATATTTTAAATGGCTCGTATGTTGTGACTTGGAATAAATGTTTCTCGGTAAAGGAAGGGAATAGTAATTTATTCATTCCTAATTTATTCCTATAGAACGTCTAGGAACAAGAAGATTAAATCGGATATATCGACAGATTCCCGCGTAGTCCAAAGAAAAAAAAGATCCAATTTCATCTCTATCGAATTTTAATATCAGAATAGTGGATATAATTATGATGCAATGGGTTAGGTCCACTTACTTTTTATTTTGTTGATTTCTAATCGATTTAATTGGAATAATGGAAAATAGGAAAGGAATAGTAATATTTGAAGATTTAACGAGACGACTTATCCTTACATTCATTATAATATTTAATATTCATTATAATATTTAATATAATATTTATAATAATTCTATATAATATTTATAATAATTCTATTATTTATTTAATAATAAATAATATATTTTTTATTTAATAATATATTTAATTTATTAAAATAGCAAATTTATAACCATACTATAATTAATTATAATGTTATAATTTTTATTTTGATTATATATTAAAATATTAAATTATACGGTTTGTTACTTTTTTTTTATTACTTTATTACAAAGATCAACAATATCTTTATTCGCACTTCAAATATGAATACTACTGCCGGAGTTTTATGATTTATGAAAAAATCAAAGCCCCTTATCGGATTTGAACCGATGACTTACGCCTTACCATGGCGTTACTCTACCACTGAGTTAAAAGGGCTTGTTTGATCCAATTCCTGAATAAAGACACTATGAGTTTAGTATATATACTTATTATAATAGATGTACATAGATATATCTTATAATAAGTATAAGGGTTCATTCAGGAATGAAAAATTTTCTTTATCCAGTAAAAGTAAATTAAATAATTTAATATAATTTAATATAGAGTATATAATATAGGTAAAATAAAACGGTTTATTGATATTGGATTTGATAAATATCAATACAATGAATTGTTTCAAGACTATCCTAATTGACATCATAACTAAACTAAATTCATTTGAGTGATACATGTATCCACTAATTTAACATAGATCCAAGATATTTCATTGAATCATTGATAAAGAGATTCGGATAAAGAGATTCGGCGTGGCCTTTGAACCAAACTTTTATCGAAAAAAATTGTATAGAAAGAATCGTGAAAGACGGAAAGATCCTTCGTATCGAGTCATACCATTCCATTATATTGACAATTTTAAAAAACTATTCATACTATGAACATAGTATGATGGCGGTCGTGCAAGTCTGCCCCCATCGTCTAGCGGTTCAGGACATCTCTCTTTCAAGGAGGCAGCGGGGATTCGACTTCCCCTGGGGGTAGGGTACTACGAAAGGAAGTTGATCGTGGATTATCAATAAGCCTGGAATTGATTCTTCCTGGGTCGATGCCCGAGCGGTTAATGGGGACGGACTGTAAATTCGTTGGCAATATGTCTACGCTGGTTCAAATCCAGCTCGGCCCAATAATTTGCCGATCCGCCATGAAATGATATAATATAACCCATTTGTTGCTCTCCAGAAATGCCCGATCCCCCAATCCCAATACGGAAGAAATCCATTTTATGATATATCTATACCACTATTTATTTACTCTCTTTTTACAAGAAATTCTGATCTTGCTAATGATCTAGATTCATATCAGGATCCGTAACTATAAAGTAAAGTTTAAGGAAAAGAGTAAATAAAAAAAAACTTTTTTGATTGAACGAGTGATTATCCAATTGATTTGGCAATAACGAAAGGATTACTAGTAATACCGGCTGCTCTCACTAAAGTACATATACATATGGGTATCGATATATCACACTCGCAGCTCTGTTACAACACGCCAATTCTAATCGAAATTGAAAGGGTTAGAATGAAATCATAAAAATATGTATACTTTATTTTATTATGGTATTTACTTGGGATTGTAGTTCAATTGGTCAGAGCACCGCCCTGTCAAGGCGGAAGCTGCGGGTTCGAGCCCCGTCAGTCCCGACGAATCCAAATCCAATAAAAAACTATATCAATTCATCTCTCTATTTTTTGTGAAAAGAAGTCCAAATAACATAATTTCATTCCCAACAGCGATCCCTCTTCTTTTTTTCTTTTTCGTTTCACATTTATCATCAACCAAATGGGGGAATTTCCATTTCTTCGACTAGTACCGATTCGATTGATGGGAGAGAGGCATATGTGGATTAGTACAATTATTATATTATTAGCATCAGATTCAGGATTCCACGGGATACCGTACTGTACTGGGTCTGGCTTTTTCAATTACTCCCGATCTGTGAAATATGAAATAGAGTAGAGTATTGTATGTTTCCCGGGAGTACATACATAAATGGAATTTGTACAATATAAAATAAATTGAACATAGTTACTGTGTATAGAATAGTATAGAATACTTTTTTTTTAAGATTAAAATAAAAGTATATCCTTTTCGGGCCCTATTTTGTGTAACCTCAATTTCAAATTTTACTAATTTGAAATAATCTATCTCATTCAAATTTCGCATTGAGCTTTTGATATATGCGTCCCATTACTAATCCAATGAAAGAGGATATTTAAAAAATAAAGATCAAACAAGGATCACTTTTTTATTAGCGAGGTAATGAATTTTTTTTTTTTTTATATTTTATAAGGGTTTTTCCTTGAAAGAACAAACTTTTTAAATTTATATATAAATATATAAAAAAATAGTTAATTTGATGGAATATTCGATTTTTTTATACCGGAATTTGTACTCGTCTTTATCATACTTCTTTTGTTTTCCAAGAAGATTGGATCATTAAAAAAAGGAGGTTATAACTTAGCTCCTTCCTTTTTTTTCATTGAGCTTCTATTGTTTGTTGGGGTTTGTTTAGAACCAATGGTAAGTGGAAAGGCGGTTAGATGATACTTCATCAGATGATTGTACAAAGAGGGCGGTAGGTTATAGAAAAGAAAGAATGGAAAAGAATGATAAATAAATAAAGGAATTATTGATTGTATCGGGAATCAAATTTTGAGTTCAGTATGGATAAAAGATCGTCCTATGTTATACTATTCAATTCTTGACGATGAATCGATTTGATAGCTCCGATATTGTTATTCATGATATTGATCCGATTCGATATCATCGAGATGTAATGCATCCCATTGAATTTACAGGCGAAAGATTTATTATCTCTATGGGATTAACTCCCGAGTTATTGCGAATTAAAGAAAAATTAAACAATGAGATTATGGAAGTAAATATTCTCGCATTTATTGCTACTGCACTGTTTATTCTAGTTCCTACTGCTTTTTTACTTATAATATACGTAAAAACAGTCAGCCAAGGTGATTAATTTGAATTAAACTTGATTTTTTATTTCTTATCAATAATTGCAGAGAAGAAAAGGATAAAAATTTCGCGTCTTAAATGAAATGGGCAGACTAGAATCAGTCGTATTCTATGAGATACGATAGTATGGTAGAAAGATTCAGATATTTCTTTCTACCATACTATCTAGTATTGTTATTGTAGTGTATAAAGTTGTATTGTAATGCGGGTTAATTTAATATAGATTAATATAGATCAATCTACAATAGTATCATCATATTCCTTTTCTATATATATAGAAATCGATTTAATTACGTATATATAATATATATAGTGATAATGTATATTATATAGTATCCCAATTCTATTTCTTTGCTTTATCTATTTGTATTTAATTTGTGTTGATTTCAATTAAATTAATTTGAAATAATCGAAAGCGACTTTTACGATTAGAATTCCTAGATTTCTGATTATTTTCAATATGAATCCCGATCGAAAGAATCAATGACTTCTTCGTCGGAATGCTAACTAAAAGATTATTTTATTATACCTATCGAAGAAGTCATTGATTGAGGAGTTGACAAATGATCCATGGGAACTTCTTCGGATTTCGAAAAGGATTAGTAAAACCCGTCGACTTTTAACGTTTGAACCATGATATGAAATGGGTTCAATAAAACAAGCAAAACATAAATAAAATTTCTAAAATAGTAAAACTAAAACAAGCGGCGCAATATGTGACTCGCCCAAGACAATATTTTAGGATGTGCAGTATCTCGTTGGACAACTACTATGTTGTTTCCCAATGTGTATCCACGTAATGGAATAACCGAATTGTTTTCTCTTTGATCTTTGAACAGTAAAGAGGTAAACAAAATAAAAAAAAGTTCCGTTCTTCCTCATGGTCCATATCTAACTTTGGTAAGAGTCAGTTCATCGAAATAGAAAATTTATGAAGAATTCAGTTGGAATAAATTTCCTACCATTTGTATTCCTTTTACTTTTTTTACTTTCAAAATACGAACACGGAAATAATTGAAATATTTCTTTGATTGAAAGAGTATTCTTCATATATATTTATTATTCATAGAATACATTACTCAACTAAAATCCAAGAGAATTTCGAAATGAAGATATTTTTCATTTCTATTTCAATTTAAAAATAAAATTTTAAATTGAAATAGTGAAATTTTAAATAAAAAAAACTTTGCCGAACGATCTATAAAAAAAAGTGATACTGTTTAGTTCCTAAACTCAATTAGTAGTACTTCTAGAGTCCACTCCTTCCCCATACTACTAGTGAAAGGGAAAACGTAAAGACTACCATTAAAGCAGCCCAAGCGAGATTTACTATATCCATGTGAATTATGTCCTCTATCTCTATGAAGGAATTATTCAATTATTGTTCACTAATAAATAATAGGGGAATCACTGGCGCAGAGTCAAAAAGTTATTCTGACCCAACACCGTTGATGAAACAATCCAA